AAATTGACTCAAGAACAAATTTCATTATGAGCTCCATTGTAGAATTCAGGCCTAACCATTAAGTAAGAAGCGATGGGAACGATGGAATCTGTGAATCCAAAAAATTCTATTGAAAACGAATTCTAATGATTCATTGATCGGGATGGCGGAACGAACCGGAGACCAATTCATCTATTCGGAAAAGTCATGAGCTAACCCTACAACTGAAATAGAGATTGAAAGAGTAAATATTCGCCCGCGAAAACTTGATTTTATTGGATTGCTAAATTTGGATCAATCCAATCCAATACGATAAAAGGCAAAACAAAATAAAGATTCGTTATAAGATTATAAAAACCAATACAATATTATCTATCAAAAAATAGAAATAATATGTTTAGTTATCTATACAAACAAAAGATACAAATTACTAATAGATTTGATATCGATTAGACGAAATCCATGATTCAGGGTATTACTCATTAAATACATGTATATCTTAATTCAAATTATATCTGAATTTCAATTCAAGATTTTTGAATCCTTTTCTTTTATTCGCGAGGAGCTGGATGAGAAGAAACTCTCACGTCCGGTTCTGTAGTAGAGATGGAATTCAGAATCAACCATCAACTATAACCCCAAAAGAACCAGATTCCGTAAACAACATAGAGGAAGAATGAAGGGAATATCTTATCGAGGTAATCATATTTGTTTCGGTAAATATGCTCTTCAGGCACTTGAACCCGCTTGGATCACATCTAGACAAATAGAAGCAGGTCGACGAGCAATGACACGAAATGCACGTCGTGGTGGAAAAATCTGGGTACGTATATTTCCAGACAAACCGATTACAGTAAGACCCGCAGAAACACGTATGGGTTCGGGGAAAGGATCCCCTGAATATTGGGTAGCTGTTGTTAAACCAGGTCGAATACTTTATGAAATGGGTGGAGTAACAGAAAATATAGCCAGAAAGGCTATTTCAATAGCAGCGTCCAAAATGCCTATACGAACTCAATTCATTATTTCGGGATAAAAATGGAGAATCAAAGGAAATAGGTCTTGGGGATTAAAAAAAAAATCGCAGGCACAGGTTTCTTTTTTTGGACAAACAATATTTCTTTTTTTCTTCGCCCTTTGCTTTGCATTGAAAGAACAGATTAAAAAAAAAAATGATATGATTCAACCTCAGACCCATTTGAATGTAGCGGATAACAGCGGGGCTCGAGAATTGATGTGTATTCGAATCGTAGGAGCTAGCAATCGTCGATATGCTCATATTGGTGACGTTATTGTTGCTGTGATCAAAGAAGCAGTGCCAAATATGCCCCTCGAAAGATCAGAAGTGGTCAGAGCTGTAATTGTACGTACTTGTAAAGAACTCAAACGTGACAACGGTATGATAATACGATATGATGACAATGCTGCAGTTGTCATTGATCAAGAAGGAAATCCAAAAGGAACTCGAGTTTTTGGTGCGATTGCCCGGGAATTGAGACAGTTAAATTTTACTAAAATAGTTTCATTAGCTCCCGAGGTATTATAAATATAAAATGAGACCATGATATGGTTATAGTAGGGTATTTAAAAGAAATAGATTCAGAAATAGATTCAGATTAATTAGTAGATTATGTCTCACGCATATACCTTTAATAATTCATATTCATAAACAAATAAGTAAAAAAAAAAAACAAGAAAAACATGTTGATTATATCAAAATTTTGAGGCACCATTAATTTAAATTCATCATGGGTAGGGATACTATTGCTGACATAATAACCTGTATACGAAATGCTGATATGGATAGAAAAAGAGTGGTTCGAATAGCATCTACTAATATCACTGAAAATATTGTTAAAATACTTTTACGAGAAGGTTTTATCGAAAACGTGAGAAAACATCGAGAAAACAACAAATATTTTTTAGTTTTAACCCTACGACATAGAAGGAATAGGAAAAGGCCTTATAGAAACGTTTTAAATTTAAAACGGATCAGTCGACCTGGTCTACGAATCTATTCTAACTATCAACGAATTCCTAGAATTTTAGGCGGGATGGGGATTGTAATTCTTTCTACTTCTCGAGGTATAATAACAGACCGAGAAGCTCGACTAGAAAGAATCGGCGGAGAAATTTTGTGTTATATATGGTAATCCTTCTAATATCCGAATTGGATTCGAAACTTCCTATTTGGGAAAAAAAACAGAAAAGGGACCGGTTGTCTAATATCGTTCCTCCTCCATTAGTTGATACTTCACGGGGGTTTTACCTGGAATGAAAGAACAAAAATGGATTCATGAGGGTTTAATTACGGAATCGCTTCCCAATGGTATGTTCCGGGTTCGTTTAGATAACGAAAATCTGATTCTAGGTTATGTTTCGGGAAAGATCCGACGTAGTTTTATACGGATACTGCCAGGCGATAGAGTCAAAATTGAAGTAAGTCGTTATGATTCAACCAGAGGGCGTATAATTTATCGACTTCGCAACAAGGATTCGAAAGATTAGGTGTTTTTTCAAC